TATAACCCCAAAAGAACTAGATTCCGTAAACAACATAGAGGAAGAATGAAGGGAATATCTTATCGAGGTAATCATATTTGTTTCGGTAAATATGCTCTTCAGGCACTTGAACCTGCTTGGATCACATCTAGACAAATCGAAGCAGGTCGACGAGCAATGACACGAAATGCACGCCGTGGTGGAAAAATATGGGTCCGTATATTTCCAGACAAACCAGTTACAGTAAGACCTGCTGAAACACGTATGGGTTCGGGGAAAGGATCCCCTGAATATTGGGTAGCTGTTGTTAAACCGGGGCGAATACTATATGAAATGGGTGGAGTAACCGAAAATATAGCTAGAAGGGCTATTTTAATAGCAGCATCTAAAATGCCTATACGAACTCAATTTATTATTTCGGGATAAAAATGTAGAACCGACAGAGATGAATCTTAGGGATGAAACAAAAACGCAGGTTTCTTTTTTTTGGACAAACAATATTTCTTTTATTTTCTTCATCCTTTGCATTGGAAGAATAAACAAAAAATTTGATATGATTCAACCTCAGACCCATTTAAATGTAGCGGATAACAGCGGGGCTCGAGAATTGATGTGTATTCGAATCATAGGAGCTAGTAATCGTCGATATGCTCATATTGGTGACGTTATTGTTGCTGTGATTAAAGAAGCAGTACCAAATATGCCCCTAGAAAAATCAGAAGTAGTGAGAGCTGTAATTGTTCGTACCTGTAAAGAACTAAAACGTGACAGCGGTATGATAATACGATATGATGACAATGCTGCAGTTGTGATTGATCAAGAAGGAAATCCAAAAGGAACTCGAATTTTTGGGGCAATCCCCCGTGAATTGAGACAATTGAATTTTACTAAAATAGTTTCATTAGCTCCCGAGGTATTATAAAATAAAATGAGATCGTGATATCTTTGGGGTATTTGAAAGAAATAGATTAAGAACTAGATTAATTCGTAGATTGTGTCTCACGCATATACCTTGCAAAATTCCTATTCATAAATCAATAAAAAAAAAAAAAAAGAAAAACATGTTGATTATATCCAATTTTGAGACACCAATAATTTTAGTTCATCATGGGTAGAGACACTATTGCTGAGATAATAACCTCTATACGAAATGCTGATATGGATAGAAAAAGAGTTGTTCGCATAGCATCTACTAATATTACCGAAAATATTGTTAAAATACTTTTCCGAGAGGGTTTTATCGAAAACGTCAGAAAACATCGAGAAAAAAACAAATATTTTTTGGTTTTAACCCTTCGACATAGAAGGAATGGGAAAAGACCCTATAGAAATTTTTTAAATTTAAAACGAATCAGTAGACCCGGTTTACGAATCTATTCTAACTCTCAACGAATTCCTAGAATTTTAGGTGGGATGGGAATTGTAATTCTTTCTACTTCTCGGGGTATAATGACAGACCGGGAGGCTCGACTAGAACGAATCGGTGGAGAAATTTTGTGTTATATATGGTAATCCATTTAATATCCAAATGGGATCCGAAACCTCTTCCTATTTGTAAAAAAAAAAAGAAAGGGGGTGAGTTGTCTAATATCGTCTTTCCTCCATTAATTGATACTTCAGGGGGGCTTTACCTGAAATGAAAGAACAAAAATGGATTCATGAAGGTTTAATTACTGAATCGCTTCCCAATGGCATGTTCCGAGTTCGGTTAGATAATGAAGATCTGATTCTAGGTTACGTTTCAGGAAAGATCCGACGTAGTTTTATACGGATACTGCCAGGAGATAAAGTCAAAATTGAAGTAAGTCGTTATGATTCAACCAGAGGACGTATAATTTATCGACTCCGAAACAAGGATTCGAAAGATTAGGTCATTTTTATTCGATACGATTTGAGATGCAAAATTTCAAGAAACTTATTTTCTACCAAAAAAGAATTAAGATAAGGAATGACAAATATGAAAATAAGAGCTTCCGTTCGAAAAATTTGTGAAAAATGTCGACTAATCCGTAGGCGGGGGCGCATTATAGTAATTTGTTCCAACCCGAGACATAAACAAAGACAAGGATAATCAGACCCGCTAAAGGGCTCAATGTACAAATAAGAAATCTGTTTTGACATAAAATGGATATATCCATATATTTCTGACTCATATTTATGAGATGATACAATATGGCAAAAGCTATACCGAGAACTGGTTCACGTAGGAATGTACGTATTGGTTCACGTAAGAATGCACGTAGAATACCAAAGGGAGTTATTCATGTTCAAGCAAGTTTCAATAATACCATAGTCACAGTTACAGATGTGCGGGGGCGGGTGGTTTCCTGGTCCTCGGCCGGTACTTGTGGATTCAAGGGTACGAGAAGAGGGACACCCTTTGCCGCTCAAACTGCCGCAGCAAATGCTATTCGTACAGTAGTCGATCAAGGTATGCAACGAGCAGAAGTCATGATAAAAGGTCCCGGTCTCGGAAGAGACGCAGCATTACGAGCTATTCGTAGAAGTGGTATACTATTAA